GTCCACTTACTTTTTCTTTTGTTGATTTCGAATCTTTCCAATGGATTTGATTGGTATAATGCAAAATAGAGATCTTTGATGATTCAAGGGGCGTATTCATAATAATGAATATTTACCGACTTTCTAACTGGAACTACTATACTCTAACTCAGTATTCAGTATAATGATAACGTATTATTTTGTTAGTTCCTTTTTTATTTCAACTAAATAAAAAAAAGACCTCTATTTTCTGAATACTATGACTGGACTTTTATGAAAAAAAAAATTAAAGCCCCTTATCGGATTTGAACCGATGACTTACGCCTTACCATGGCGTTACTCTACCACTGAGTTAAAAGGGCTTATTTGATTTAATTCCCGAACGAATCACTATGTGGATAAAATTTCTATATGCACATATATTATATATATAAGTATATGCAGTAGACTCATGGTGGCTAGTGGCTGATTTTGGAATAATCAAATGGATTTGCCTAGCAAGTCTAGACTAAAATGAATTGTTTCAAGACCCGCCTTAATTTTTTTTTATTGAGATGATCCCTATCAAAACAAAATTGGCTTGATTGGTACATAACATACATGTACACTTACCAATTCGACATAAAAGAAATTTCAAGATATTTCATCGAATCATGTGATGAAGAGATTCTACTTGTCCCCTTGAACTAAAGTCTTAGAGAAAATTTTTGATAACTTCTTGATCCCGCTTACTAGATTTATTTTAGTAGATTTATATAGAGAATGTCGATTGATAATGAATATCAATGACGAATCCAAAAATTCTATACAATTCTGAAAAACGGAAAGATTCTTTGGATCTAATCATATCATTCCATTATATTGACAATTTCAAAAAACTGATCATACTATGATCATAGTATGAGGGCGGTTGGACAAGTCGGCCCCCATCGTCTAGTGGTTTAGGACATCTCTCTTTCAAGGAGGCAGCGGGGATTCGAATTCCCCTGGGGGTAGGGTACTGTGAAAGGAAGTTGATCATGGATTACCAATAAGCCTAAAATTGATTCTTCCTGGGTCGATGCCCGAGCGGTTAATGGGGACGGACTGTAAATTCGTTGGCAATACGTCTACGCTGGTTCAAATCCAGCTCGGCCCAATAATTCGCCAATCTACCATGAAATGGTCTAACCCCCTCTTGTCCTTCAGAAATACCCCATACGAAGATAAAAAAGAATCAAATTTTCTGCTAGATCCCTTATTTCCCTGGGATTGTAGTTCAATTGGTTAGAGCACCGCCCTGTCAAGGCGGAAGCTGCGGGTTCGAGCCCCGCCAGTCCCGACGGATCCAATATCCCATAAATACATCAATTCATTTTTTCCCTTTCTATGAACTATGAAAGGGTGTCGGGGGGCATACTTTCATTTCCAAAGCAAATAAGGGGTCGTTATTTCTTTTTTCTTTTCTATTTTTCCATTTCGCTTTTATTGTTTGTTTAGATTTGTAACTATGTGACTAATCGAAGTGGAAAGGCAATCTGATGATCCTTTATCAGATGATTGTACAAGGAAGACGCAAGGTAGGTTATAGAAAAAAACAAGGAAATGGATTCTAAATAAAGGAATTTTGGATTGATTGGGTCAGGAATCCAAATTTGGATTCGGTATGGATAAAAGAACTTCCTATGTTATACTATTCAAGTCTCGACGACGAATTGATTTGATAGATCAGATATTGTTATTCATGATATTGATCCGATTCAAGATCATCGAGAGGTAATTCATTCATTGAATTTACAGACGAAATATTTATCATCTCTAGGGGATTAAATCCCGAGTTATTGCGAAGTAAAAAAAACGATGAGATTATGGAAGTAAATATTCTTGCATTTATTGCTACTGCGCTATTCATTCTAGTTCCTACCGCTTTTCTACTTATCATTTACGTAAAAACAGTCAGTCAAAATGATTAATTCAATTGAATTTTCAAATTCATTTGAACGAAACTTTCCTTCTGAGTTCTTATCAAAAATTGACGAAGTCAAATGAAAAGGATTCCAATTTCGCGTCTTAACTTAAATGAAATGAGCGGACTATAATCGGCAGTATTCTAAGAGATAGATAGTATGTAAGAAAGAAATAGATGCATCTTTCTTTCTACCATACTATCTATCTTTTAGTCTATAAAGTTGTAATCTAGAATAAAGATAAAGGCTTAAGTTTTTATAGATCAATCTACAATATTCTCTTCATAGATATATATTAATTCCATATCATATATTGTATGGAATTGACATAACACCCAATTTACTACATCGATTTGTTCCGATCAATCGGAAATCACTCTTATCTTAGGATTCTAATTCCTTTCCTTTTACTAATAAGGAAGAGAAAACCTCACCGATTTTTAATGCCCGAACCATGATATGAAATAAGTCGATAAAGCATAAATCGATTTTCTAAAATTAGAAACCAATCGGTAAATGCCCCATATGTGACTCGCTCAAGGTAAGATCTTATTATTGCATAGTCTCTCATTAGACAACCACTATCTCTATATCATTTCTCATAGAAAGTGCGTATACACTTAACAAAACGTCTTCTTCTTTGAAGAATAAAGAGGGAAAGAAATAAAAAAAAAGTCTAGTCTTTCTCAGTATCTATCTATAAAGATAGTAAGAGCTCATTCCATTGATTGAAATAGAAAATTTCGGAAGAATGTTAGGTTAGAAGAAATTTCCAATCATCGGAATCCCTTTCTTTTCGAAATACAAACACGGGAATCACTGAAATATCTCTTTGAGAGAAAGAGTATGATTCATATCATAGATAACTCCATTGGAGTCCAATGGGATTCGAAATTCAGAGATTTTGATTTTAAATAGTTCAAAACGCGTTGCAGAACGATCTATAAAAAAATTGATACGGTTTGATTCCTCAACTCAATTAGTAGTACTTCTAGAGCCCACTTCTTCCCCACACTACGAGTGAAAGGGAAAATGTAAAGACTACCATTAAAGCAGCCCAAGCGAGACTTACTATATCCATGTGAATTATGTCCCCTATCTCTATAAATACGAAGGAATTTTTCCATTATTCCTCCCTAATAATAGTGGAATCCATGGCGCAGAGTCAAAAAGGGATTCTGACCGAACACTATCGAGAAACCAATCCAATAAATCGATTATGATTTCGAATCGGGAAAGATTAAACACAAGCAAAATACGTAGTAAGATCCGAAGGGAATGGGAACATATAGGAATAAGAATAATAAGGCCTATTCTTTTTTTGTTTTGTTGACCTTAGTAAGTAAAAACAGACAAGGGAGAAATCACGAAAAACCAGAAATATCTATCTATTACAGACCTCTATTTCCCCATTTGATCCGGTACCCCCCTTCCCCATTATCGCTCTGAAAGAGGGGGCTTGTCTAGGGGTTGCCGCAAAGAAATTCTTTCTGTTTGCCCCTTTTTCTATAAAAGTCAATTATCAATCCAATCTAATATTGGTTGGATACCTGAGCACTCGGAGATTCTCGCGAGTCCGTCGTATATTGCACTTCCTTCCAAAACTCTTAATTGAATCAGATTTCCTATTCAGGCTCTACAATCTGATTCAAGATCCAGTCATTAGACACTCCCTTAGTAATAGAAGGGAATCGTGAAGTCTTGATAGACCCTCTACCAGTAGATTCAAATATTTTCTTGAATCCTAGATGCGAACGAGCATTCACACTCTTTTTGTTTAGAAAACCCTCAGACCACATGCTTAGAATCAACAAAACATTAACAGTCTGTTTCCTCTGCTTCTAACGGGGAAGAATTCTGCGAGTTCTATAAGCGGAACCGAAGAGAAGAAGAGATTTCGAGTTTTTTTGTTGATCAGGCGACACCCGGATTTGAACTGGGGAAAAAGGATTTGCAGTCCCCCGCCTTACCACTCGGCCATGCCGCCAAAATAATACAAAATAGATGAAAATTTTCCCAGATTGCTGAAGTTTTATTGTACTTGGATTTTGACTCCTGTTTTCCTTAATCCTTTTCCTAAAAGAAACACCCTTTTTGGATTTTATCCATCCCTTCGATTGATTGTATAGTATTGGAAAATCCACAATGCTAAAAACATTCTCTGGCTTTTCTATTGAGAAAAAAAATGTGGATTTTCAGCCGACAAACTTGAACCATTAACTATTGACTGCTTAGTTCGAATTAATGACGATTCTGGGATTTGAATCGCAAATTGTGTTTTCCTAATGACATAAGAAAATACAAATTGAGACAGAACTAATCAGTATTGATTTTTTCAATCAAAAAATTCTTCTCAATTTCAATTATAACAAAACATATCAGTATATGTAAACCCCAGAACATAAATTGTTACACAGATATCTATTATTTAGATATATTGTCTATAGGTAATTATCATAAAATTATCCTACTTCACTTCAATTTTTCATTAAATAGAAATTCTCTTTTGATAGAACACGACCCGGACTGTCCCGAATAGAACCAGCAATAAAAGAGAAGTCGGATATTATAGCTATCCGCATACGTGTTTAATAAGTGCAACCCTTCTTATACACTTCAAATCATATTCTATTCAAAAATCAGTAAAGTAAAGTAGAAATATTTCTCTTCTCTGCGAATCGTTTTTTTTTTGAATAACGAAATCTCTAACATAAAGACGGTTAAGTGCTACAAAAATGGATCCTATGTTGTTTCTGATTTTTCTGTCTTTGTATTTATCTCCCAAATACCGAATCCTTTTATTTTTCTCAAATTCGAATATGTAATATCATAATAATGGTATAATTGAAATCCTTTTTGTTTTGCTATTATATACAAAACCTTATGACTTTAACTTTAATAAGTCTAAGTGACAGAATTCTGTTTCTAGGACTGTTTTATCAATTCCTTTCCATTTTGATCTGTTGCAACTTCCAATTTAAGTAGAAAATTCTCTTTATTCCTCCGTTCAAACGTAGTTCATACATTTCATTCCAAATATGGAGTTGGATAAAATTTCATGTGATTCAGTAAACA